GACCTCGTACATCTGTAACAGTTACAATGGTATTGTTGAAACTTGCTTGAACATGAATAATTCCTTTTGGTATTCTACGCCCAGTTTTACGTGAACTAATACGCCCATTCCTACGTGAACCAATTCTTGGTATAGCTTTTGTCATATTTTATCATCTCATAAATATGAGTTAGAAATATATAGAAAGAGAAGATATGGAAATATCCATTTCATGTTAAAAGAGACCTTTTTTGTCCTTCCTTTAGTTTAGAAAGCTTTTTTAGATTACCCTTGTCTCTGTTTATGTCTCGGATTGGAACAAATTACTATAATTCGTCCGCGCCTACGGATCAGTCGACATTTTTCACAGATTTTACGAACCGAAGCCCTTATTTTCATATTTCTTATTCCTTATTCTGAATCTATTCCTTGGAAGAAAATAAGTCTCTTGAATTTGGTTTTCACTTCGAATTGTATTCCCATGAAAGGAATTTCGAAAATTACCTAATCGCTCGAATCTTTGTTGCGAAGTCTATAAATTATACGCCCTCTGGTTGAATCATAACGACTTACTTCAATTTTTACTCTATCTCCTGGTAGTATACGTATAAAACTCCGTCGGATCCTCCCTGAAACATAACCTAGAATTACATCCTCATTGTCTAAGCGAACCCGGAACATACCGTTGGGAAGTGATTCGGTAATTAAACCTTCATGAATCAATTTTTGTTCTTTCATTCCAGGTAACCTCCTTGAAGTAGCAACTAATAGAGGAAGGGTTATATAACTCACTTTTCCTCTCTATTTCACAAATAAATAGGAAGTTAGAGATAAAATTAGGATACTAGAGGAGAAGGATTACCATATATATAACAAAATTTCTCCTCCAATTTTTTCTTGTCGAGCTTCTCGATCTGTCATTATACCCCGAGAAGTAGAAAGAATTACAATTCCTATTCCACCTAAAATCTTAGGAATTCCTCGATAGTTGGAATAAATTCGTAAACCGGGTCGGCTGATACGCTTTAAAACAGTTCTATATGCTCCCTTACTAGTTTTTCTATGTCGTAGGGTTGAAACCAAGAAATTTTTGTTATTTTCCTGATGTTTCCGAACATTTTCAATAAAACCTTCTCGTAGAAGTATTTTAACAATGTTTTCGGTGATATTTGTAGATGGTATTCGAACTGTTCCTTTTTTATCCATGTCCGCATTTCTTATAGAAGTTATTATATCAGCAATAGTGTCCTTCCCCATGACGAACTAAAATTATTGGTTCCTTCCAATTTGGATATAATCAACATGTTTTATTTATTTTTGAAAAGTATATGCGTGAGACACAATCTATTAATTTATTTACTAATTTGATCTATTTCAGATATTTCTTCTCTATCATAGTATTCTATATTTGGATTTATAATACCTCGGGAGCCAATGAAACTATTTTAGTAAAATTCAATTGTCTCAATTCTCGAGCGATCGCACCAAAAACTCGAGTTCCTTTTGGATTTCCTTCCTGATCAATCACAACCGCTGCATTGTCATCATATCGTATTATCATACCGTTGTCGCGTTTGAGTTCTTTACAAGTACGTACAATTACAGCTCTAATAACTTCTGATTTTTCTAGCGGCATATTGGGAACTGCTTCTTTGATTACAGCAACAATAACGTCACCAATATGAGCATATCGGTGATTACCAGCTCCTATGATTCGAATACACATCAATTCTCGAGCTCCGCTGTTATCCGCTACATTCAAAAGGGTCTGAGGTTGAATCATATCATTTTATTTGAATCCGTTATTGCAATGCAAAGGTTATAAAAAAAAAAGAAATATTGTCCGTCCAGAAATAAATATACTTGCTGTTTGTTGTTTTTTAATCCTCAATGCACTCTTTAATTTTACACCCTTATTCTGAAATAACAAATTGAGTTCGTATAGGCATTTTGGACGCAGCTATTGAAATAGCTGCTCTGGCTACAGTTTCTGATACTCCGCTCATTTCATAAAGTATTCGGCCTGGTTTAACAACAGATACCCAAAATTCCGGGGATCCCTTCCCCGAACCCATACGTGTTTCCGTAGGTCTTACTGTAACAGGTTTGTCGGGAAATATACGTACCCATATTTTTCCACCACGACGCGCATATCGTGTCATTGCTCTTCGTCCTGCTTCGATTTGTCTAGCTGTGATCCAAGCGGGTTCAAGTGCCTGAAGAGCGTATCTGCCGAAACTAATATGATTGCCTCGACAAGATATTCCCTTCATTCTTCCTCTATGTTGTTTACGAAATCTGGTTCTTTTTGGGTTATAGTTGATGGTTATTTCTTAATTCCATCTCTACTCCAGAACTGGACATGAGAGTTTCTTCTCATCCAGCTCCTCACGGATTCAATTACATACGGATACAATATATATTAACTAAATATAGTGATATATTAACTAAATAGTGATAGTGGCTTTTTTTGATATTGAATTTGTTACATAGCATAGGAATATATAGAAGATATCCCGCTAAACGTGTAGTACATATTTATGTTATGTATATTTAAAGATGTAGATTATTTAATATTTTATAATGATAGCGATCCTTATTTTTACTCTTATCAAATCATGTCAAAATATTGTAATGTCCCAATAAATAAAGGTTTCGCGGGCGAATATTGACTCTCTTCTGTTTCATTCATTCGGAGGTCAGTCGATGACCTCTCAGAATAAATCAGTTTTTTCTTGGTTTGTTCCGCCATCCTACCCAATGAATTATTCGGATTCGTTTTTATTTTAATATAATAGAATCCTATGCAGTCACAGGTTTCGTCGTTCTCATAGCTTCTCTATTAATGGTTAGGCCTGAATTCTGGAATGGAGCTCCCAATAAAATTTGTTCCCGAGTTAATCTCCTCAATTTTTATTAACCCGAGGCTCTTTATTATTTATTAGTGTTATATTCAGTATTGATGCTTTATCACATTGCCTTTTATGTGGTAATTCAGAAACCATACAAATTGGAATCATATATCATTGATATTTTTGTTCTCTCTTTCTATCATCCTTCCATTTATCCACATCCCCTTTTTTGTTTCACAATCTATAATGAAAAATTTTCAGTTTCAGTTGCTGCAACTATATGATTGATCTACTCATATAGTGACTGTTTCTTGGGATCTCGACAATACGAAGCAATAAGTTGGTTATTAGTTTATGTAGTTATTAAGTTTATAGCAGGGGTCAATCTTTTTTTTATCCCAGCTAACTTTAAACTCTAAAGAAAAAATTAACGAGTCACACACTAAGCATAGCAATTATAACAAATGGTCAATCAAATTTTTATTCAACCTTATAGAATTGATCATTTTTTGTTTGAGTTACCGGAAAAAAGAATGAAACAGTTTGTCATTTTTTGTTCTAGTACTCGACAGGATCGCAGCAAGAAAAAAAAAAGGCCTATCATCCCTCGTCTACAAATATCCAAATTTTTATGCCCAAAACTCCATAAATAGTTCGAGTTGTATAGGAACAATGATCAATTTTAGCGCGAATTGTTTGTAGGGGAACCCTACCTTCTCTTATCCATTCGACACGTGCAATTTCTTTTCCGTCGATACGACCTGCTATTTGCACTTGAATTCCTTTTGTATCAGTTTGTTCAGTTAATTCAATAGCTTTTTTCATTGCCTTTCGAAACGAAACTCTATTTTTTAATTGTAAAGCTATATATTCTGCAAGAATATTCGGTTGTCCATAAGGTTTTTCAACTCTTGTGATAGCAATGTTAAGTCTCCGGTTCGCAGAAGAAAATTCTTTTTGTACATTTGTCTGTAATTCTTCGATTCCTCGTGTTTGGCCTTCTATCAATAAATTTGGAAATCCAATATAGATTATGACCTGGATTAAATCGATTCGTTTTTGAATTTCTATACGTGCGATTCCTTCGAAACCTGAAGAGATTCTTTTATTTTTTTGTATATAGTTCTTGATACAATTACGTATTTTTTCATCTTCCTGTAGACCTATAGAATAATTTTTTGGTTGTGCGAACCAAAAGGAATGATGACGTTGGGTTGTACCAAGTCTGAAACCAAGTGGATTTATTTTTTGTCCCATATTTTTCTATTATATTATCGTTCCATTCCATCTAATTCCATCTAATCTATATATTCATATATATAGGCTTTGATGTTATAGGATTTGATTTAATATGAATTTATCTAAATTGGAGATTGATCTTTTGATTTCTCTTTTAATACAATTGTTATATTACAAGCGGGTCTTTTTATCAGATAACTCCGACCCCGAGCCCGAGGTCTTAATTTTTTCCTAATAGGATCCTTATTGACTTTGGCTTCACTAATGAATAAATCTGCTTCGTTCAAACCCATATTATGATTCGCGTTTGCTGCTGCGGAATAAACTAATTTTAAAATGGGATAAGATGCTCGATAAGGCATGAGTTCCAGTATCATAAGTGTTTCTTCATAGGAACGTCCGCGAATCTGATCAATTACTCTTCGCACTTTGAAAACAGACATATTACATCTCTGGTGAGCTAAAATTTTTACTTCTCTGCTTGAACTCAAATTCTTTATCATAAGGTTATCCCCTACTAATGAATGATAAACACTTTTTACTTTAATTTTTTAGTTATCAAAATTAACTTAGCTTAACGACGAGATTTACTATCATTTCTTGCATGTTTCGCGAAAGTAAGAGTAGGTGCGAATTCCCCCAATTTGTGACCTACCATACGATCCGTTATATAAATGGGTATATGTTCCTTTCCATTATGAATAGCGATTGTATGGCCAATCATTGTGGGTATAATGGTAGATGCCCGAGACCAAGTTACAATTATTTCTTTCTCCTCCTTCGTGTTGAGTTTTTCAATTTTTTTCGATAAATGATTAGCTACAAAAGGGTTTTTTTTAAGTGAACGTGTCACAGTGGATTACTCCTTTTTTTACATTTATTTTAAAGATTGGCATTCTATGTCCAATATCTCGATCTAAGTTATTAAGT